ATTAATTACTTATCTTATTTCTTCTTTAATTAGAAGTTCTTTAAAGATTTCTATTTTTTTCTATAAATAGAATCAGGAGGTCTTTATTTTCATTTTATTTTTATTTTTTCGTAGTGATTTAGAATAGAACAAGTAATCAAATAGAAGAGAATGTGTAGGAATTTCCATCTCAAGATTTAGAAGATCTTGTGTTGGTATATTCCTTTTATTATTATTATTATTTTATTATTATTTAATAATAGTATCAGGATTCGAATCCAGGTGGAGGGGTTTTTCTTGGTTGAATACAGAAAAAGAAGACTACCCTTTTTGTGTTGTGCTTCGCTAGGTCGAGGTAAGTAAGGTATACGAAAGAAAAGCCTATTTGACAATGAAAGTGACCAAAGATATTCGTTTTTCAAAAAACTTTAGCTTGGACACAAATACAGCAGGCCCTTCCTAAATCCATGTGAATTCCTCTTCGTAGTTTTTCATTTCACCAGGCCCGTGAAATGATTTGACTTCCAAAACTCAATAAGATTGGGGATATCAAAAGAAAGGGAGTCTCACTAATTCTTTTATTGTGGATATGAATATGTAATTCGCCTCCGAAGATTAATGACGAAAGGTTGGTTTGTTTATCTGCAATTGAAAAAATCAATATCGATTGGATCCATTGATATGCGTTTTTTCTTTCATCTGCTTAAACGATTGCCGTGAATAAACTTATAGGAATAATTGGATTTAACTTAGTTACAAGCAATAAATAATAATGAAGAAATGAAAATTATACAATTTTTTTGCTTCATTTTTATAGGGCTATACGGACTCGAACCGTAGACCTTCTCGGTAAAACAGATCAAACTTATTATTATTAAAATGATCTGAACTGTTTCAAAGACCCAACATGCATTTTTTTTGCATTGGGCTCTTTCATTAACTGACATAAATATCAGTTAGTCTGCCATTTTTTTTCTTGACAGAAAAAAAGATAAGGAAATGGCTCCATGTGCTCTGATTCATTATTTGGGAGCATTACCAAAGTGTTTCAAGGGTGGGGTTATCTTGACGTAGGTCTGTCTCTGGCCTAGATCAACCTAAGTTAAATGAAGTCTCTATCGTTCAAAAATCAAATATGAAACTTCATACACCTTGAAGTTCATATGACGAAAAGAGATTTTTTTGAGGTCCTTATACTCATTATGCCTAGCATTGAATAGACTGGGTATTCACCTTATCAAGATCTCAAATCAATGATGGGGTCTGTTTGGCACCTCCTAAATGGGCGTCCAAATTGGACCGAACCTTTTGTCAGGCTATGGTTCCCTCAAAGTTATGGAGTAAGACATCGATTTCTCAACAAGATCAATTTTTATGATTGTATGATGAACTCCCTTGAAAAACATTGGCGCGCGTGTAAACGAGTTGCTCTACCAACTGAGCTATAGCCCTTAGTGCTTGTGATACATATTTTACCATGTAGATAAATTCTTGTCAAGATAAATATTCCATGATCCAACATCAACAATCTTTGATCTCTTTGAGTGGTATTCCTTAGATTAGTATTGCTTATAAGTAATATGATATTTATAATCCATCGACAGGATGGGTTTCATTTGGTTCTCTTTGGGATGATAAATGACCTACTTAACTCAGTGGTTAGAGTACTGCTTTCATACGGCGGGAGTCATTGGTTCAAATCCAATAGTAGGTAAAACTTATTAGATACCATTGACTCTGGTATCTAATAAGGTTTACGACCCACCCTTAGTGATATTTATTTTTTCATTTTGTATCTTTTCTATTTCATTTTTGAATTTGAATTTTTACATTAGAATTGGATTCTGTTTGATTATATTTGATTGTATTCACCCGACAGAATCTAAATAGGATTAGAAAGAGAACTTCTTTTTATTATTCGAACGTACCAACGAGTTATGAAATGGGATTGATAGCCTCCACCCGTGTTCTAGCTCGTCGGAGAGCTAGATTTGCCTCAATTTTTTGTCTCCTTCCTTCAGCCTTTTTCACATTAGCTTCCGCTATTTCAAGAGTTTGCTGAGCTTCTTGTGGATCAATGTCACTACCCTTCTCCGCATCATTTACTAAAACAGTGATCTCATTATTGCCTATTCTAGCAAAACCACCCATCAGAGCCATCGTTAACCATTGGTCGTTAAGGCGTATTCTCAAAATCCCTATATCTACAGCTGTGGCAATAGGGGCGTGATTTGGTAATATGCCAATTTGACCACTATTAGTAGATAAAACGATTTCTTCCACTTCTGAATCCCAAACAATTCGATTAGGGGTCAGTACACTAAGATTTAAGGTCATTTCTTCAAATTGCTCTCCATTTCTAAGTTCATAGCCTTCGCGGTAGCTTCATCGATATTACCTACCAAATAAAAGGCCTGTTCAGGAAGACCATCTAATTCTCCGGAAAGGATCAATTGAAATCCTCGAATTGTTTCTGCTAGACCAACATATTTCCCTGGAGAACCGGTAAATACTTCTGCTA